TTCATTACGGTATTTCCGAACAAGTTCCTGGATGACAAGCCTAAAGGTTATCTTATTGATGATATCGATATTGATGATAGTGACGATATTGATGATAGTGATGATGACCTTGATATTGATACGGAGCTGCTAACTATGACGAATGTGCTAACTATGTATATGACGCCGAAAATAGACCTATTTGATATCACCCTTCAATTCGAATTAGCAAAAGCAATGTCTCCTTGCATAATATGGATTCCAAACATTCATGATCTGCATGTGAATGAGTCGAATTACTTATCCCTCGGTCTATTAGAGAACTATCTCTCCAGGGATTGTGAAAGATGTTACACTGGAAAGATTCTTGTTATTGCTTCGACTCATATTCCCCAAAAAGTGGATCCCGCTCTAATAGCTCCGAATAAATTAAATACATGCATTAAGATACGAAGGCTTCTTCTTCCACAACAACGAAAGCACTTTTTCATTCTTTCATATACTAGGGGATTTCACTTGGAAAAGAAGATGTTCCATACTAACGGATTCGGGTCCATAACCATGGGTTCCAATGCGCGAGATCTTGTAGCACTTATCAATGAGGCCCTATCAATTAGTATTACACAGAAGAAATCCATTATAGAAACTAATACAATTAGATCAGCTCTTCATAGAAAAACTTGGGATTTTCGATCCCAGATAAGATCGGTTCAGGATCATGGGATCCTTTTCTATCAGATAGGAAGGGCTGTTACACAAAATGTACTTCTAAGTAATTGCCCCATAGATCCTATATCTATCTATATGAAGAAGAAATCATGTAAGGGAGGGGATTCTTATTTGTACAAATGGTACTTCGAACTTGGAACGAGCATGAAGAAATTAACGATACTTCTTTATCTTTTGAGTTGTTCTGCCGGATCGGTCGCTCAAGATCTTTGGTCTTCATCCAGACACGATGAAAAAAATTGGATCACTTCTTATGGATTCGTTGAGAATGATTCTGATCTAGTTCATGGCCTATTACTATTATTACTATTAGAAGTAGAAGGCACTCTGGCTCTGGCGGGATCCTCACGGACAGAAAAATATTGCAGTCAGTTTGATAATAATCGAGTGACATTACTTCTTCGGTCCGAACCAAGGAATCAGTTAGATATGATGCAAAATGGATCTTGTTCTATCGTTGATCAGAGATTTCTATATGAAAAATACGAATCGGAGTTTGAAGAAGGGGAAGGGGCCCTCGATCCGCAACAGATAGAGGAGGATTTATTCAATCACATAGTTTGGGCTCCTAGAATATGGCGCCCTAATCTATTTGATTGTATCGAAAGGCCCACTGAATTGGGATTTCCCTATTGGACTGGGTCATTTCGGGGCAAATGGATCATTTCTCATAAAGAGGATGAGCTTCAAGAGAATGATTCGGAGTTCTTGCAGAGTGGAACCATGCAGTACCAGACACGAGATAGATCTTCCAAAGAACAAGGCTTTTTTCGAACAAGCCAATTCATTTGGGACCCTGCGGATCCATTCTTTTCCCTATTCAAAGATCAGCCCTCTGTCTCTGTGTTTTCACGTCGAGAATTCTTTGCAGATGAAGAGATGTCAAAGGGGCTTATTGCTTCCCAAACAAATCCTCCTACATCTATATATAAACGCTGGTTCATCAAGAATACGCAAGAAAAGCACTTCGAATTGTTGATTCATCGCCAGAGATGGTTTAGAACCAATAGTTCATTATCTAATGGACCTTTCCGTTCTAATACTCTATCCGAGAGTTATCAGTATTTATCAAATCTGTTCCTATCTAACGGAACGCTATTGGATCAAATGACAAAGACATTGTTGAGAAAGAGATGGCTTTTCCCGGATGAAATGAAACATTTGATTCATGTAACAGGAGAAAGATTCCCCATTCCTTAGCCGTAAAGATATGTGCCCATGAAAAGGGGATTAAGTGGAACAGAATTGGCCGGATGGTAGAGTCGTGGAAACACTTGTTTCTTCCATCTTTTTGGCCTTAACTCCGTGGAACAATATGCTACTGCTGAAACATGGAAGAATTGAAATCTTAGATCACTATGTGTGGATGATATGAACTGCTTAAACAAGAATTCTTGAACGGCGAAAGAGCCTATTACTCGCTACATCAAACAATTTATACTAATGAAACCATGTAAATCCATCGGAAAATACGCATGTCCGCTGAAATGGTTGTTGCTATCTGCTCCAATAACGAATCATTGGTTTCATTGAATAACTAAAGAAGATAGATAGACCTTTCTCTTCGTCTCAGGTCGATGGATGGAAGATCTCCCATACGGATAATACACATTCCAGTTGACCGAGCCTAATTCTAATTGCTTTGTTCCGAAGCAAAGATATCCACGGAGGCGGGTTCGTCCTATTCAGATATTCACGACCAAGAGGTACGATCCTCTTTCGGATAGGCCCTGAAAGGAGAAGGAAGGCTGGAATGCCAACAGACGTCTGTCTATTCTCTAATTCACCCGAC